CAAACCCATTGGTAATTCCATCAACTATTCGTCGATCAAAAAAATGAATTAATTCAGCGGATTTTCTTATTCCTCCAATTAAAGACATTGTATAAAAAGAATCTATATAAGCACGATTATATGACCAATTATACAAGGCATTTAAAATCTTGTCCCAAAAGAGTCTCTTAGAACCACCTTTTATTTTAAGAATTAAGTTAATTAAATCAAAATTTAATAAAGAAGAATAGGAAGATTTATATAACAAGGACGCTATAAATATTCCTAAAAAGGATAGACTAACTGAAAAAGCCGAATCTTTAACAAATTCATACCAATCCATCGAATTATTCAAGTTCTGAGGCCACAGATTTATAGACGGCATTAACCATTTAGATAATATATCTAAATGGACTCTTTCTTGACTAAAAGGAATTCCTATAGCCCCAACAAACAAAGTAAATAGACACAAGACAAGTAGAGGGAATAACATAGTATTGTCAGATTCAGAAGGATAAGAATAAGATTGTTTATTCTGAAAATGAACAATAGTAATAAAGGGACGTGTGACATTTGTAGTACGATCATCAATTGGATATATCTTTTTTGAAAAAAAATAGGAACGTTGCTTATTAGTTATTAAAAACAAACTTACACTTTTAGTTTTATTAATTCTTTTAGAAACTTCCTTACCCCATAGGGATATTGAATAGAAGGGGATTCGTTGTTTACCAATGTAATTTTGAATCTGAACACCTAAATGCCCTTCAAAAGTAAGTAAATAGATACGAAACATATAAAATGCGGTTAATCCCGCGGTAAGCCAAGCTATTATTGCGAAACTAGTTGAATATAACCAACTATCAGTAAGAATTTCATCTTTGGACCAAAAACAAGCTAATGGTGGAATACCACAAATGGAAAGAGTACCTATAAAAAAAGTGCTTTTAGTAATTGGTACATGTTTTGTTAAACCTCCCATAAGGGCCATATTTTGACTTTTCTGGGGAGAATACCCAACAACCGTTTCCATTGAGTGAATAATGGATCCCGATCCTAAAAATAATAAGGCTTTGGAATAGGCATGAGTAATCAAATGAAATAAAGCACTTCGATAAGATCCCATACCTAGAGCTAGCATCATATAACCCAATTGAGACATTGTGGAATAAGCTAAACCTCTCTTAATGTCTTTTTGAGCAAGAGCTAAAGTAGCTCCTAATAATACAGTTATTATTCCTACTAACGAGATAAAATTCATTATGTAAGGTATAACTATAAAAAGAGGAAGAAGACGGGCTACAATAAAAATTCCTGCTGCTACCATAGTAGCGGCGTGTATAAGAGCGGAAATAGGAGTGGGTCCCTCCATAGCATCAGGTAACCATACATGAAGGGGAAATTGTGCCGATTTAGCAACAGCACCGGCAAATAATAGACCAGCACACAAAGTAACAAATAAAAAATTGACTTCATTATCCACAATCAAGTTATTGCATATTTCGAATAAATCCCGAAATTCGAAACTACCCGTTATCCAAAAAAAACCCAAAATTCCTAATAATAAACCAAAATCCCCTATACGATTAGTTACAAAAGCTTTTTGGCAAGCATTTGCTGCAAGAGGTCGTGTAAACCAAAATCCTATTAATAGATAGGAACATACCCCAACCAATTCCCAAAAAATATAAATTTGTATCAAATTAGAACTAGTAACTAATCCCAACATGGAAGTACTGAAAAAACTCATATAAGCAAAAAATCTCAAATACCCTTGATCATGAGCCATATAATTATCACTATAAACAAGAACCATAATTCCAACAGTAGTAATTAATATTGACATAATAGAAGTAAGTGGGTCGATCAAATAACCGAATTCTAAAGAAAAATCATTAATAATGACCCAAGACCAGACATATTGATAGATAGAATTTCTATTTATTTCTTGAATAGATAGATTGATTGCAAAAAGCATGACTATACTTAACAATAAAACACTCTGAAAGGACCACATACGACGAAGGTTTTTTGTTGTCGTTGGAAAAAGAAGAAGTCCTATCCCTATTAATAGAGGAATTGAAAGTGGGATCAAAGGTATGATCCACCCGTATTGATATATATGTTGCATAAAAGGTTTTAAAAATTTTTTAATTAATAGTTTGCGATTCACTAGATCTTGCCTCTTTCAAATTCAAAGAAATCAATAAAAGTCAAGATATGGACTAAGTTACAAGTTTAACTAAATTAATTGTAATTTTAATATAATTAATTTTATATGCCCGAAGTTTTTGCTAAATCCTTCAAATATTCAAACCACGGAGTTACGTTTGGTCAAACGATACGAAAGCTAGAAATTCCTAATCTTGAAAACTAAAAATCCTCTTTCTACAACTTTGACCGCTTAATAGCAAAAGTAGGGCTCTTATCTTAAACCTTGTTGTAGGATATTTTTTTGCACCTAACTAAAATAGAAAATGATGAAAATCCAAACGAACGGTTTTGGATTCTTTTTTTAGAGATTTTTAGAGAGGTTAAACTTCATTTTTATAACAATAACACAGCAGATTCTATAGATATAGATAAATATAGACTTGAATTTGAATAATAAATAATACCAAGTTAAAGGTACCAATTAAGACAAACTATTTTGCAGATATTTAAAAAAATATTTGATGGAATAAAAAGTCTGAAAAAAAAAAAAATAACATCTCTATATTCTTTTTTTTTTACTATTTAATAATAGTAAAATCTTTTTATTATTTTAGTGATTCAATTTGCACATATCTCTCCTAACTCGACTTAACTTATTTTTTTTGAGCAATAGATGTCTTTCACATCCAGCTATAACAATAAGGAATCCCCTTTTTAAATATTAAATGGCAGTTCCAAAAAAGCGTACTTCGACATCAAAAAAGCGTATTCGTAAAAATATTTGGAAAAAGGGGGGATATTGGACAGCGTTAAAAGCTTTTTCGTTAGGTAAATCCCTTTTTACCGGGAATTCTAAAAGTTTTTTTGTACAGCAAACAACTAAGTAATATAAGGTTGGAAAAAAAAAGAATCCATTCAAAAAATGAACCTCCAACCTTATATATTTTTTTTTATATAAAATTATACAAACTTATAAAAATCCATTATGCATTATCTAGTTAATTGGGCTAATCAATCTCAAATGTAACTCAACTCATTCTTTCTATTAAAAAAAAAAAAAAATTTTTGATTATTCAATAAAAAAAATAGGAATACTTCTTTTTTTTTGTAACAAACTAATAAATACAAGATAAAAGATTTACCTTTGTTTGTCTCAGTTTGAAGATGGGGAGGCTTTTTTCCCCATCGACATATTTAACACAGTTATAATATAGAATAATAAAAATTTGGGTCTATTTTTTCTATCTGTTTTCTAGTTTAGTTATGTTCGTTAATTAAATCATTAATTTAATAAAATAGATTTTTTGAATTCTATCTCTTGATGGAGGTAGACCTTTCTAGTTCCAAGAGCTCAAGCATAAAAAAATCAAATCCACGAAAACCACAAAACCCTAAATGAAAATAACGAACCCTCAACTCGTTCTTTGAATGGATTTTTATTCAGTAATGTAAACTTTTTCTGAAAAAATATATAGTATACTGCATTTAGTTATTCAATCTCGACGATTTTTTGATGATAGATTATTATAAGTTCAAGACAAGCCGCTATGGTGAAATTGGTAGACACGCTGCTCTTAGGAAGCAGTGCTAGAGCATCTCGGTTCGAGTCCGAGTGGCGGCATGCCATCTTCTAAAAAAGAGAAAAAGATCGTATAATAAATTCAACTCCCAATTTCAATTAAAGAGACTCTTCTTTTCTTTTTTAATTTAAGATTTTTTATGATATTTGCAACCTTAGAACATATATTAACTCATATTTGCTTTTCAATCGTTTCAATCAGAATTACAATTTGGCTAATAAGCTTTTTTTTAGAAGATGAAATCGAACAATTATATGATTCATCCGAAAAGGGGATGATAGTTACTTTTTTTTGTCTAACAGGATTATTAGTTACGCGTTGGATTTATTCGGGACATTTTCCACTAAGCGATTTATCAGAATCATTAATCTTTCTTTCGTGGAGTTTCTCCCTTATTCATATAGTTCCGTTTTTAAAAAAAAAAAAAGATTATTTAAGCACAATAACCGGTTCAAGTGTCCTGTTGACCCAAGGCTTTGTTACTTCTGGTCTTTTAACTAAAATAGAACAATCTTCAATATTAGTACCTGCTCTTCAATCTGAATGGTTAATAATGCACGTAACTATGATGATAGTGGGCTATGCGTCTCTTTTATGCGGATCTTTATTTTCAATAGCACTCCTAGTTATTACATTGAGAAAAAACAGAACAATTTTTTGTCAAAGTAATCCTTTGTTATTAGTAACTGAATATTTTTTCATTGGTGAAATCAAATACATGAATGAAAGAGCTAATTTTTTGTCAAATACTTCTTTTTTTTCTAATAAGAATTATTACAGGTATCAATTGATTCAACAATTAGATTGTTGGAGTTATCGGGTTATTAGTCTAGGGTTTCTGTTTTTAACCGTAGGTATTCTTTCGGGAGCAGTGTGGGCTAACGAAGCGTGGGGATCATATTGGAATTGGGACCCAAAAGAAACTTGGGCATTTATTACTTGGACCGTATTCGCGATTTATTTACATACCCGAACAACTAGAAAGACGCAGGGTTCCAACTCAGCAATTGTAGCCTTTATAGGCTTTCTTATAATTTGGATTTGCTATTTTGGGGTCAATTTATTAGGAATAGGGCTGCATAGTTATGGTTCATTTACAGTAATATCAAACTGAATTCAAGAAAGGAATCTTGTGAATCTAACTGAGTCTAGTATATATATATACTAAAAAACTTTAGTTGAACCACGCGTGAATCAAATAAAATATTTGATTCACACGGTTCGTGCTTATTGCCCCTACGGGATTAAATTAACATTTTAAAACTTTACTTACAAATTGACGAGAAAAGCTTTCTTTTTTCATTCTAGAACTTTTTAATTACAAAATTAACAATTTATAAATCATAGGTTTTTTGTTTTAGTTATGAAAACTTTTTATAAGAAAGAATTAGATAGAATAACTTCGACTTTGTCAACTGATAGTGAAAAAAAGAAATCAGGGTACATACCAATACCTAGTATGGGTAAAAAGAGAGAAATTGAAAGAAATAACTCGCGCGGTCCAGAATCAACTAAAGAACAATTTTGAATATTAAAGAACTTGTATCCATAGAAAATTTGTCGTGACATAGATAATGAATAAATAGGAGTTAATATCATTCCAATTGCCATTACAAAAGTAATTAGTATTTTTGGCATTAAAAGAAATTTTTGACTAGTAATTATTCCAAAGAATATTATTAATTCCGCAATAAAACCACTCATACCCGGTAATGCAAGGGAAGCCATGGAAAAGCTACTAAACATCGTGAACATTTTTGGCATTTGGATAGCTATTCCGCCCATTTGATCAAGGTAAACAAGGCGGAGTCTATCATAAGTGGTACCTGCCAAGAAAAAAAGCGCAGCACCAATAAATCCATGTGATATTATTTGTAAAAGGGCTCCATTGAGTCCTGTATCGGTTATCGATCCAATGCCTATAATTATGAAACCCATATGAGATACGGAAGAATAGGCTATTCTTTTTTTTAAATTTCGTTGGCCAAGAGATGTTGAAGCTGCATAGATTATTTGTATTGTACCTACTATGACTAAACACGGCGAAAATAGAGAATGGGCGTGAGATAATAATTCCATATTGATCCGTACCAACCCATACGCTCCCATTTTTAATAGGATTCCGGCCAGAAGCATACACGTACTGTAATGTGCTTCTCCGTGGGTATCTGGTAACCATGTATGTAGGGGTATAATCGGCGATTTGACAGCAAAAGCAATAAAAAATCCAATATAGAATATTATTTCCAAGGCTACAGGATACGACTGATTAGCTAACGTTTCAAAATTTAATGTTGGTTCATTGGAACCATAGAAAGCGATACCCAAAACTCCCATTAAGAGAAAAACAGAACCCCCTGCCGTGTACAAAATAAATTTTGTAGCTGAGTATAGACGTTTTTTTCCTCCCCACATAGATAGAAGTATATAAACAGGAATTAATTCTAACTCCCACATGAGGAAAAAAAGTAAAAGGTCCCGACAAGAAAATGATCCTATTTGACCACTATACATTGCTAACATCAGGAAATGAAATAATCGAGAATCTCGAGTAACGGGCCAAGCTGCTAAAGTCGCTAAGGTAGTGATAAATCCGGTTAGTAAAATAAGTCCTATAGAAAGTCCGTCTATTCCTAATCTCCAATGGAAATTAAAAAAATGGATCCATTCATAATCCTCTGTTAGTTGGATTAATGGATTATCCATTTGACAATGATAACAGAATGTATAAGTCGTTAGAAGTAGTTCTAATATACATATAAATATAGTATACTGACGAGTGACCTTATTTCCTCTATGGGGAAGAAAAAAGATTAAGGAACCACTAAATATTGGAAAAATTACAATTGTTGTTAACCAAGTAAAAAAATTCGTAGTAAATACAAGATATGCTTGGACCAGACAAACCTGTACTCAAACTAGTTTGAGTACAGGTTTGTCGGTAAAAAAATCAAATGGATTCAACTAAAATTGTCTCGAATATATCAATAAGCTAGACCCATACTGCGGGTTGTTTCATTAGATAAGTAAACTCGAACACTCAAGAACTCGGTTGGGCAGGCAGATTCACATCTTTTACAACCAACGCAGTCTTCTGTTCTTGGAGCAGAAGCAATTTGTTTAGCTTTACACCCGTCCCAGAGTATCATTTCTAATACATCAGTCGGGCAGGCTCGGACACATTGAGTACAGCCTATACACGTATCATAAATCTTTACTGAATGCGACATTTAATCTATTCATTTTGAATATCAGAAATTTTCCACCTAGTAAATTTATAAATAAAACCTATATTTAGATACCAGACGAATCAACAAGTTATCAGAATTTTTCTAATCAATGTACGTACTTCTGAATTGATTTATGACAAAGGTCCAAGATACTTTGATTTCATAGGTTTTTGTAAACACTATTATACCTTAATGTAGCAAACATACTAATTCTAATTACCTTTTGATTCTGACTATTGAAAGTCATATCCCTAATACTAATACTAATTATTCAATAAATTCGATTGGTTAATACGAGTGGATTTTCGGTTACGATAAATTAATGAAACAATAGCCAGTCCAATAGCTGCTTCAGCGGCTGCAATAGCTATAACAAAAATTGTGAAAATGTCCCCTTTTAATTGACGATTATCAAAAAAATTAGAAAATGTTACAAAATTTATATTAACTGCATTTAATATAAGTTCAAGACACATAAGAGCTCTAACCATATTTCGACTTGTGATCAATCCATAGATCCCAATAGAAAATAAATAAGCACTCAACACAAGGATATGTTCGAGCATCATTAACCAACTCCTTATCAATCTTATTCAATTGAATCTAAACACCAACTCAATCGAATCGATTGAATCACATATAACAAGTAGTTGATACGTGAATTGCTTATTTACTATTGACGGGCTACAACAATCGCACCTATTAAAGCAACTAAAAGAATTATTGAAACAAGTTCAAATGGAAGAAAAAAATCTGTTGATAAATGAACCCCAATTTGTTGATTATTAGTTATCAAATCTTGCTCTAGAATCTGGTTTGATTTTGTAGTCCAAATAATAGCATCCCATGACATATCTAGAATAGTACTAATTAGTGAAATAAAAAGAGTTGTACAAACTATGGAAGTAATTGCATCGCCAATATTCCAAAGATTTTCCTCTTTGAAATATTCTGAACCGTTCATGAACATCACAGCAAAAATGATTAAAACATTTATAGCCCCTACGTAAATGAGTAACTGTGCAGCAGCTACAAAGTAGGAGTTCAATAGAAGATAGAATAATGATATACAAACAAGAACGAATCCCAGCGAAAAAGCAGAATAAATTGGGTTGGAAAGTAACACAACTCCCTGACCTCCTAAAATTAGACCCGATCCTAGAAAGACTAAAAGAAAATCATGTATTGGTCCAGATAAATTCATTTACAAAAAAATAGAAATTGAAATATTTCATGACTTTATTGACCGTAGCAGGAAAAAAGAAGTAACTCCTTTTTTTTTTATAAAACTTCTTTTAATTAAATGCAATGTGAGTTGCTGTAGATAGTGTTATTAGAGTACTCTCTCGTTTAATATCCTTTTAATATCTTAAAGAATACTTTTAAAGTATATCTATTGTGAAAATAATTACTCTAATTCTAATTTGAATCTAATATAGAAAATAGAATATAGAAAAGAAACAGATTTTCTATTAATAAATTGTTTAAAAGTTTGAATTGATGAAAGAAATTATTCTTTTAGATGCAAATAAGACCTTATTTCATTTTTAGTTTTTTTGAATCAATAAATTCAATTGAAAGTTTTAGAGATTTTGTATTTTAGGTAAATTCGAAATTGTTCGAATTGTGTAATCGTCACTTACGGATATCGGTAACCGACCCAACGAAATTTGATTATAATTCAACTCATGACGATCATAAGTAGAAAGTTCATATTCTTCAGTCATCGATAAACAATTTGTTGGACAATACTCAACACAATTACCACAAAATATACAGATTCCAAAATCAATACTGTAATTAAACAATTGTTTCTTTCGAATATTGGTTTCCAATTTCCAATCAACAACAGGTAGATCTATAGGGCATACACGAACACATACTTCACAAGCAATGCATTTATCAAATTCAAAGTGGATTCGGCCTCTGAAACGCTCAGGTGTAATCAGCTTTTCATAGGGATATTGAATAGTTATAGGTAAACGATTCGCATGAGCTAAGGCAATTATGAAACCTTGACCAATGTACCTGGCAGCTCGTACTGTTTGTTGACCATAATTTATGAACTCAGTTACCATAGAAAACATGTCGTGAATTTTAGATAAATAAAAAAAGTTTTTATGCTTGTTTCTTTCTCTTGTTTGAGATAAGTTATGAATACAGAATATTATTTTACAATGAAAAAAGTTGGAACGAAGTTGTTAACAATAGATTACCTAAAGAAATAGGTAAAAGAAATTTCCATCCAAAACTTAATAGTTGGTCCATTCGTAGCCTTGGTAAAGTCCATCTTGTTGCAATAGAAATAAACAAGAACAAATAAGTTTTAGCTAATGTAATAAGTATACCGATTATTGTTCCAAACACTTTACCCGTTTTAGTGATGTCAAAAAACTTAGGAATGAATTCGTATGCAATAGAAAAATTCCAACCTCCTAAGTAAAGAACTGTTATAAATAATGAAGAAACTAGTAGATTTAGATACGAAGCAATGTAAAATAAACCAAATTTGATACCTGAATATTCCGTTTGATAACCCGCCACTAATTCTTCTTCTGCTTCTGGTAAATCAAAAGGCAATCTCTCACACTCCGCTAGAGAAGAACTTAGAAAAATGCTAAACCCTATGGGTTGACGCCATATATTCCACCCCAAAAAACCATATTTTGATTGGGCTTCAACTATATCAACTGTACTTGGACTGTTAGATAATCATAGTCGATGATAACACCAATGTTCACATCGCTATTACAGAACCGTACATGAGATTTTTACCTCATACGGCTCCTCAGAGGTCACAAATAAATTTAAGGTAAAGGTATCTCGCTATTATTTCTCTTTTTCTGGAAGAAATCTGTCTTTAAAGTTAAGGTTCAAAATTATACCAACGAAATTCTGTTTGCTGTACTTATAAAATATATTTAAAATAATATATATATAGTTAGTTAAAAAGCGCTTTTGAATTGATCTTATCTTTTTTGAATCATAAAAATGTCATTTTTTTGTTGATGAATAATCCAATCCTTCAATAAAAGACTGTTTAAAGTATTTTTATAACAATAGTGCATAGATATTTCAACCTATTTTTTTTTTTTACGAAAAAGAATTAGACCTTACATTTTAATTCAAAACTCATAACAAGAGTTCCCTTTTTAGAACTAAAATAAATAGATATATATGAAAATGAAAAAGAATCAAAAAAAAGACCCCCTCTTTTTTTTTTTGAATTATTCTTTTTTATTCCGTTCCTATTCTCCTTTCTTCATAACTCATAAAAGGGCTTAAACTTTAACCAAAATAAAAGATTATCTCGTTCGTGATAGTTATTTATTTAATCAGTGAATAGGAGCATACTTTGGATCGGAATTGTGGGGAATACTTCTTGAGTGTTTCTACCAACCTAAAGCCCCAATTGAATTTCTTTTTCTATACAGAAATCCCTTTTTGGGTAACTTATGAAATCTGCATTATCAACTCTTTACTAAACCTTTGTGTATTTTAGTCTTCCTAATCATCCACTCGTTTTTTGTTTAACCTACCCTTATGTGTTAAATGTTAATAGACGTGTCGTAATAGATAATAAAATAAAAATCTTGCGGAGTTAGTTGTTTGAACCCGCTTCAAGTCATCATCCTTAAGTAATGAATCTTGGGGTAAACAGTCTCTACTGCTTATGCTTACTTAATTAATCCTTGTACGTAGGAAATGAGACTTAACCTCTTTTTTACTGCAAATTTTTAAGCTGTTTTTGTTCACCCATATAACTATCTGCTTTAAGCCATCAACCAAAATAAAAAAGAATGAATAAAAAAATGTCCATATTAAACTTTTTTTAAGCCTAAAAAAAATAGAGAGGAAATCTTGTGTCTCAGCGAATCACACGTAGAGATATTGATAATATACACAGAGCTAATGGTATTTCATAACTAATTGATTGAGCAGTAGCCCTTAGACCACCTAAAAAGGAATATTTATTATTTGAGCCATATCCCGACATAAGAAGTCCAATAGGAGCAACGCTTGAAATCGCGATCCATAAAAAAACGCCAATAGTAAGATCCGATAGAACAAAGTGATAGCCAAATGGAATTACTGAATAGCTTAGTAAAACGGATATGACTGCTATCGATGGTCCGATACTGAATAAACGGCCATCTCCCCGAGATGGAAGAAGATTTTCTTTGAAAAGTAATTTTACACCATCCGCTAGAGCTTGAAGAATTCCTAAAGGGCCAGCGTATTCAGGTCCAATACGTTGTTGTATCCCTGCAGATATTTCTCTTTCTAACCAAACAATCACCAATACACCTATTGTGATTCCTAATACAAGACCAAAAATAGGGACAAGTATCCAGAGGATCTCATAGACCCCTTTTAAGGATTCCAATCTGGAAAAGGGATTAATCGATTGTATTTCAGTTGTATCCATTATTATTTTAATCATTTTAACGATCAACTTCTCCCATAATGATATCTATACTACCTAGTATTGTCATAATATCAGCCAATTTCATTCTTTTAACTAACTGAGGAAGAATTTGCAAATTGATAAATCCTGGTGGACGGATTTTCCATCTCCATGGAAAAACGCCTGGATCTCCTATCAAAAAAATTCCCAATTCGCCCTTTGGGGCTTCGACTCTAACATAAAGTTCTTGTTTAGATAACTCAAAGGCTGGAGAGGTTTTTTTACTAATAAACCGATATTCAAAATCATTCCAGTCAAAATATTTTACTATATCAAAGCGTCGGGTTTCCAAATTTTCATAGGGTCCCCCCGGAATTACTTCTAAAGCCTGTTGTATTATTTTTACGGATTCTGTCATTTCACCGATTCGTACTAAATAACGAGCTAAGGAATCGCCCTCTTTTTGCCATTGAACTTCCCAATCCAATTGGTAATAACACTCATAATCATCAACTTTACGAAGATCCCATTGTATTCCGGAAGCTCGTAGCATGGGTCCTGATAAACCCCAATTTAGTGCTTCTTCCCCGGTAACTACTCCTACGCCCTCAACTCGTTTTAAAAAAATAGGATTACGTGTAATAAGCTTTTGATATTCAGTAACCGCTGTTAAAAAGTAATCGCAAAAATCCAAACATTTATCTATCCATCCATAAGGAAGATCGGCAGCTACTCCTCCAATACGAAAAAAATTATGCATCATTCGCATACCGGTAGCAGCTTCAAATAGGTCATATATCAATTCTCTTTCTCGAAAAGTATAGAAGAAAGGCGTCTGTGCACCAATATCTGCCATAAAGGGACCAAGCCATAATAAATGGGAAGCTATCCGACTTAACTCCAACATAATGACTCGGATATAGCTAGCTCTTTTAGGTACTTGAATATTACCTAATTGTTCAGGCCCGTTCACGGTTATTGCTTCTGTGAACATAGTAGCTAAATAATCCCATCGAGTTACATAGGGCAAATATTGTATAATTGTTCGATTTTCAGCAATTTTCTCCATCCCTCTGTGTAAATAACCTAATATAGGTTCACAATCAATAACATCTTCACCATCTAGAGTAACAATGAGTCGAAGAACACCGTGCATTGATGGGTGTTGTGGTCCCATATTGACTCTCATTAAGTCTTTTCTTGTCGCTGGTACATTCATAAGTTTTTTAACGATTCATTCTTCCATGAATTGCTGAAAGTTAAAAGAAATTAATCATAATTTAAAATTTAACCAAATAAACTAAGTACTAAAAATAAAAAGCTGCGGCTTTTACAATTAACGAGTTTTTATCTCTCGAATATTCAACTGACCAATTAATTGTTTATAACGTACTGTATTTTTTTTTGCCAAATAAGCCAACAGTCGTTGACGTTTTCCCAAAATTTTTCGTAAACCTCTCTGAGATAAATAGTCTTTTTTGTGTAGTTCCAAATGTGAAGTAAGTCTCTGGATCCTATTGGTAAACCAGAATACTTGAAATTCAACAGAACCTCTATTTTCGTCTTCCGAAATGAGTGTATTTTTTAACATTCAAAATTCTCCCTTCGCACCTTACAGATATGTATTTTACCAATGAGTAATAATAATGCTATTAATTTTAATGGAGTGCAGTATATGCGTGAATTTCTTTATTACCTCCTATATTTATTGATTCAATATTAATCAATCCGGTTTTAAATGAAATTTAATTCCGATAGGGGAATACAGAAATGCAATACATTTTTCCATTCAAAAAAGTATATAATTTAGCCCTAATTTATATCATATTGTTTTTAGTATCTATATTTGAATGGGATGTAAGATAGGTCATGTTTGAATCTGTTTCCGTTCATATACCCTCTATCCTCAAAGATATATACGAAAGGTGTACTATCAATCACTTTTCAACCATGGGTACATCTGTAGCTTTAAAATACTGAAACGGCTACCATTAGTGGTATCAAACCAATAGCGATTCAGACAAGCTAAATCTTCTAATCGATAATTAGGCCAAAGAAGATTTTTGAAGTTAATTAATTCTTTTTTTTCTGTATCACGATCTTTCTCTTTGTTCAACAATTGACTAGAGTTGTTTTTGGTCCAAAAAAATAAAGGTATGTCAACAAGATTTCTATTTTGAGTCTTTGAATTGAAACAAATTAGAATTCTGAACTCTCTACGACGTCTGGACGATAAAATATTTTCAGGAACAAGTAAATCCAAAGAATTTGTATCAACATATTCTTCTTCTCGGTATGCTTGATTAGTTTGATGCTTACTTGTATGAATCAAGGAAATATCTAAGGTTTTAGACATAATAAATTGCGCATCATTTTTCACAGATAGACGGGCGGGTTCAATAATGAATACTCCCCTTTTGATTAATCCTGCAAGACTTAAATTCTTATGAATTAGCATTATATTCAAATTCATTTCTCTTCTTTGAATCGAAAATATAGTAATCTTTCTTAGATTTTTCAGTCTAAGCAAGAGACAATAGGTTTTTATATTTTTGCTCATTCTTTGCTTTAAAGGATTGCCCCAGCGTAATTGAAAAAGGAGATAACGTTTCAGAAATAAATCTAGTTCTGCTTCTATCTTACTTTTGTATTGTTTTTTATTTTTATCCTTTTTTATTTTTGATATTGCATAATCTTCTTCAATCTGCTTTTCTTGTTTTCTTGGGAGAAAGGATCCAAGATTTCCTTGATTTTTTTGTGTATCTGATCTATGATCTCCTCCTCTTGCGGATGTTTCCTTTTCTTTTTGATTTCGCTTTTTATTCTTTATGTTTTTATTTGATGATATAACACATTCTTTTTGAGCGATGTTTTTATTTTCCCTAGCAGTATTTTCATTTAAATTAAAATTGCAAATAAATACTTTACTTGGGATAACCCATGGTTTCATTTTATATAGATTATAAAATAGTAGGAATTCTGGAAAGAACCAAAATTCCAAACCCGAGATGGCACGATTTCTTTTTTTTTCATTCATTCCCATCCAATCCAAAAAAGGGTTTTTTGGACTTCGAGAGTTTATTTTTGGATTTGGCTTTTTCAAACGTGTAAGGTAAAAAAGGCGGTTTTTATCACTTATTTGATAATTCTTACTATCATTATCAATTTGATTTTGATTACTCCTGGTATTGATCTTGATCCAAGTCTCAATATCAATTTTTTTTATCTTATAAAAATTTAAAATTTTCCAATTAAAAATCTTTTTATCATAATTCTTTTTTCTATATCTAATACTATGCGTTCTCAGATAATGATAGATAGAATTCTTTTCTAATTTATCAAAAGAGTTATGTTTATGTGTGTTAGAATTAGAAAAGAATTCTGGGTTTTTATTTACCTTTACCTTTTGTTCAAAAGGTGAGTCATAAATAAACGAGTTTCTCCTTTTTTCATAATTAATATATTGATATGCCAAAAGGTCATGTTTATATTTATAGTTTTTTTTTAAATTATCTTTTTCATTCAATATCAATAATAAATATACTTCAGAATTTTTTTGTTTTTTCGAATGAATTAATTGATTCTTTTCAGCGAAATTCAATTTGTAATTTTGATTTTGAACTATATTATGTTGGTTAATTCTATTTCGCCAGTTTGCTGATATCAATTTAGACCACCTAATTGCGGATAAATCATATTGATAATGCTCTTTTAACCAACCTTTCCACGAATACGTTCGATAATTTGTAAATTTCTTACAATTTAATTCAGAATTGAGTAATCCTTGTCTTTCGAAAAAGTTTTTTATTTTATTCTTAATAAAAAAAAGTGTCCCGCGGTAGTGAAAAACAGATCTTAATTTATACAAGTTAATAGCTTCGGTTTGTGATAATTTATAAAATATATATGCTTGAGACAAATAGGATAAGTCACAAAAAAGATGTGAATTTTTCTTATTATTATTATTTATCGTAGCAATCGATTTTTTTATATTTGAAATAAAGTAAATTGTATTGTAGTTTTTTTTATTAATTCTTTCGTAAGTTGTTTCATTAATGCCTTTATCATCCCTATTTTTTTTTTTTGATTCAATAAAAGATTGTGTATTGAGTCTGGAAATATTAATGATAAATAAAAAAATATTTATGTATAGTTTTTCGACAAAAATTTTTAGAAAAGAATCGAATTTGGAGATTAATCGGTCATTTCGTTTTTTTACTATTTTCAAAATCATTTTGGAAAATTTGAATTTCTTAATATTAGAACTCATTTTGTTAGGACTAATATAGATTCGCGGATTTTTTTTTGTTTTCGCTTTTGTAATTTTTTTTATTTGATTTCTAATTTTGTTTGTTCTATTATAGGTCTTGTTTTTTTTTTCTGTTAGCGAAGAGTTTGGCCAATGTGGAAATTTAATTTGACTAAAGGATTCATTAATTCTCTCATTGCTGATTTTATAATCTTTTTTGCCTGTATTGCTGATTTTATAATCTTTTTTGCCTGTATTTTCATTCGAATCATATACTTTTCTTAATCCCAATAATCTAATTAGATTTACTTTTGAAAGTTCTTTTATTAGTTTTTTTATAAATAAAAAATTTTTGACAAACCATCTTTTTATTTCTTTTGAAATTGTTACAAAGAATTTAGTTTTTTCCTTGAAAACTTTTAAAAATAGAAAATATATCTTTTTGCATTTTACAAGTTTTATTTCCAGTTCCCTAATAACAGGCTCAAAAAAGTCAAAAAGGGAAGATCCCTTTCGGGGAGAACCAAAAGGCACGGTAGTTTCCATTCCCCAAACTGTTAAAAAATAAAAGGATGTTTTTTGTTTTTTCTTTAAATATTTATCAGACAACGGCAGTTTAGATCTGTGCCAGGGTTTCAGACAAAAAGGAAATAGGATTTTTATCTGAATACCGTCTGTTAACCAATTTTTTGGAAATTCGGTTTCTGATAGTTGAACACCATTATAGGTACATTTAATATGCATTTCTTGATTCCATTCCTGGAGATCTTCAGACCATTCGGGAAATTGTAATAATAAGATACGTCCAATATTTTTGACTATTATGTAAAAAGGTAAAAAAATATATTTTCTAAGAACTGATTGTGTTATTAGCATACAACCTCTTATTACTTGGGCGAATGGAATAGTATCCCAGGCTTCGGCTATCTGTATCCGTGCTTGGTCTTTTTTTTTCTTATCCTTTTTTTTGTCCTTCTCTTTTTTCTCTTCCTTTTTTTTTTTTTTATAGTCCAAAATTTCCAAGTTGGTCTTGGTTTGTACCCAGTTTCGAAAAAAAAGTTTAATTGGTCCGGGTATATAAAACGCAAAAAAGGGGACCCTTTTTATCCTGTCCAAAAATAGTAAAGAATGCACATTTGCTTGAAAGAGTTCACAAATAATAAGTTTCCGTCTTTGAGCACGTATAGAACCTTTAATTATTCCTCTTCGGAAATCAGATTGTTGCGAATATCGGATCAAAGCAACCTCGTTTCGTTGATCCGTGGTATTGGAATTTGTATTAGTACGATCGGTGGTGTCCTTGTTAGCATTAAAAATCACTACACGCTTCGCTCTTCTTGACCTAATTTGATGATCGATGGCCATGTTTTCTTGATATTCTCCTGATTGTTGTTCTAATTCGGTTATTAAGTTGTATGACCATCGAGGGAGTTTTTTGCTGATTTTATTATTATCTTTTGCTGATTCTTTTTGACCATTTGAGTGTCTTTGAGTAACATTAAATAACAATTTTTTTTTTTCTTTTTCAAAATCTATTTTGTTTTGTTCTTGATCTGAAAATAAAGAAAGACTTTTCAAAGTTAAGTTTGATTTTTGTTCTATATCAAATTCACCAGCTAAAGGTAAAAATTTGTAAATTTCTGTTGATAATTTTTTTTTATCAAACAGACCCCCTTTCTGTTGAAATTCTTGGTAATCAGTAAGAATACTATGAATCCGATTTATACCAACTGTCTTTATTAAATTTTCTATCGAATTTTTAGAGGGTAAAAACATTTCTTTGATTCTTCCGCGATAGGCCCCCTTCAAGAGGGGATCATACATTTTTGGCAAATATTTACTTTTAGTATCGTCATTACAAAATCTCGTTTTTATGTCGAGTATATTCAGAAAAAGAAAT